AACTCTTTAAATATAGTATAAAAAACGAAACAGAACGAAAGATCTTTTCATAATTTTTTTATTCTATATTTTTTTATTCTATTATACTGATATTATACGGAATAGAATTACATAAATTATCAACAAAAAAATTGAGTTATTTTTATGAGTTTAATATGTTGATAAATATGCGGGACTAGAAATTCATTTCGGACAATTGAACCTTCTCAAATTGTTTCTTCTTAAGAACTAAAAAGATTTGTGCTAAAATAATAGATGCGAAGAAGAACAAGAGACCTTGGACACGTAACGGATCTTGAAGTACTATTTCCGCATCCCCCTGACCAAATCCACCCACATTTGGATTACTTGTTAATGGCTGATCAAGTTTGATAGATTCACCTTCTGAAACAAGAAGTTCTGGTCCTGGAGGGATAATATCAATCACTTCACGCCCATCCAATGCATCCACTATAGTTATTTCGTATCCCCCTTTTTCTTTTCGTATGATTTTTTTTACCATACCCGCTGCTGTAGCATTATACACATTATTATTACTCTTGCTCCCGTCAAGATAAATCTGACCCCTTCCCCTGTTCCCGCCTACGTATATAGGATATTTTAAGAAATGAACATCTCTCTTAGTAGTGGGATCCGGGGAAAGAATAGGAAAGGTGATTTCATTATATTTTTTACCAGGAACAGGGCCTACCACAAGAATATTTTTTTTTGTAGGGCGATAGTTTTGAAAAGACAGATTGCCTATCTTCTCTTTAATCTCAGGCGAAATACGATCGGGGGGTGCCAATTCAAAACCTTCCGGTAAAATAAGAACAGCCCCCACATTCAAAGCTCCCTTTTTACCATTAGCAAGAACTTGTTTCACTTGCATATCATAAGGAATTCGAACAACTGCTTCAAATACAGTATCAGGAAGTACCGCTTGTGGAACCTCAATATCCACGGGCTTATTAGCTAAATGGCAATTGGCACAGACAATACGACCGGTTGCTTCTCGGGGATTTTCATAACCCTGCTGTGCAAAAATTGGATATGCGTTTGAAATGGGTGCTCGAATTATTATATATATCATGATCGATATGGAAATGGATCGAGTAATCCCTTCCTTTATACAAGAAAAAGCATTTCTAGTTTGCATGGTCTAATCATTGATCCTGAAAATTTCTACAATAAGATTAGGTAGGTCACTCGCATAGTTCCCTATCCAAGGCGGGGAACCCCTTTTTCATTTAAGGGGGTTAAAAAGAAGGGAAAAAGAAAAGTTATTTTATTTTTAGCTAAAAAAACTTGAAATTCAAATTGCATAAGTGAATCATTTTTTCAGTCAATCATTCATTGAATGATAAATCACTACAAGTGATGGAGATACGCGATTTAAATAACGGAAAATCAAATATTTTAAAATTGTATCTAAAATGACTGGAAAAGTGGAAACAAGGCCAGATATAATTTGATCATTTTGAGCAAATCCAAAATCTTTATAGACGAAACCAATCACTAGTTCCCAACCATGGGTTGAATGGAATCCTATACATAAATCAGTTAACAGAAGAATAGAAAAAGCTTTTATTGTGTCACTTAAATTATATATAAATTCTCGAACCAAAGAGTTAATAAGAACAAGTTCTTGATTACCAAGAATAGAATAACCGCTTAAAATAAAGAAACAAATTATATTTGTCGAGAAGTGCAAAATCGTATTCATACGATCTTCGTTGTGCGTTTTGATTAATTGGATTGTTTCTTTATAGATTCCAGTATGCAGGTTTTGTAGATGTGTTTCCGGACATTCCTTTAACATGTCATCTAAGAAAAACAGTTCTTCAAATTCTATGAATTTTTTTAGAATACTCTTTTCTTTAATATCATTTAAGAAAATTTCGGATTGCCCAGTATTCCACCAATCTATAAACCAAGATTCGATACTTTTCTTAAATGTGAAAGAGATACACCAGGGCAAAAAGACTATAGATGTAAGATATAGAAGGGGAATGAATGTTTTCTTTTTTGTCATTTTTCGTCTTTATTTAATGAACTCAACTTCATCTCATTCGTCAACTCTATATGATAATAACCTTTCTATCAAGCATAAGCTCTATTACAAGTCATAGAGCTTATAGATAAATCTATATTCTATTCTCTCATTTTTTTTACTTGCAGTTCGGGAGTTAGTCCTTGTCTTGTTTAATTTAGAAAAAAGAATACATAAATCGAATAAAAAATCGAAAGAATTCACTGTCAATTCAAATGCATAAAAAAATTATGTTTTGAAAGGATATCTATTGCTAAGATTCGAAGAAAAAAAAAATTATTACTTTTTATGAATACACCAAGGAGCACTTCGGGTTAGGAATATAATAATAGGATTTTGAAATCAAATAACGCCTCATCTATAAAAATGGAAATATTAAAAAAAAAACGTTTTTTTTTCTAAATATTTCAAAAGGTACACAAAATAAAAAATAGGACAATTCTGAAGCTTTTTGTGCAATTTAATTTCTAATTAAGTTCAATTCTCATCAGTAAAAAAGTGGTACACCCAAAAATACAGATAATTCGCCAGCTTTATGTGCAATTTGTGTCCCATTCAAATTATCTTCAATACGAGTCAAGGGAATAAACCCCTGTTCTATGGTTTCCAGATAAACAATACTCTCAAAAGTACTGGTACGAGTAAAAAGACCCTCTTCTTTAACTTCTGTTATTATTCTGATGGAGTGAAGCTCGTTCATAGGTATTTCGAGAATAATACGACGATTTTTTCCAGGAAATCCCCAACGAACAAAACGTACCTTTTTCCCTTTTTTATTGAAGATATCAAAACCTCCACCTATATCCCAAAAAATAATCGACCCTAAATAAAAACTACTAAAGAGACCCGCGATTCCATAAAAAGCCATCGTGGCCCCTTGTGGAATAAATGGAAAATAAATAAAGTCCGGAATAAATGAAAAATCACTAATTTTCTCATAAATAAAGAACAAATCCATACCAAGATAACTGGAAATTGCAACCAACAATAACCCCAATGAACCTAACAAAGTGAAAACGGCCCAAAAGAAATTGCTTGTTCTTCGAACCTCCGTCATAGAATATATCAGTACATCGTTTGATCGAAAGATTATACTCATTACTCTCCTTTTTTTGAATTTAGTATTTATTATAATTGGGGAATAAAAAACCCCAGAATTTTACTTTGTTTTCTGTATCTAAAAAATCTTGTTTTTTTGAACATGAAGAAATAAAGAAGCCATTGCAATTGCCGGAAATACTAGGCCTACTAGAGGAACAAAAATGGAAGGAAAGTTTATCATAAAATGGGTACCTCGATTTACTATTTGTACCTTATATATATTATTATTTTTATATATTATTATTTTTATTTTTTTATTATTATTTATATTATTATATAAAGATAGTCTATAATCACTAGAATTATTATACTTAGTATATAATAATTCTAGTGATTATAGCTAAGCCAATATATATCATAATATACCCTTTTTCAAAGAATTTTTGGCTATGCCTTATCATTTTTAGTCAAAGAAAAGAAATTATGGAATTGAAATAACTCACTCAGAACACCCTTTAAAAGATTACGCGGTACGATTGAATCAAATAAGCCCTTATGGAATAAATATTCAGCTGCTTGTGAACCTTCTGGTACTGCCTTATTCAATGTTTGTTCAATTACTCTTTTACCAGCAAATGCAATATAAGCATTTGGTTCGGCAATAATGATATCCCCCAACATGCCAAAACTAGCAGTTACCCCTCCAGTAGTGGGAGATGTAAGTATGGATACATAGAATAACTTTTTATTTGTTTGATAATCATATAAAGCAGAAGATATTTTAGCCATTTGCATCAAGCTCAAACTTCCTTCTTGCATACGCGCTCCTCCGGACGCACATACCAGAATAAGAGGTAAAAGTTGATTAGTAGCATATTCTACCAAACGGGTGATTTTCTCACCTACTGCAGATCCCATACTGCCCCCCATAAACTGAAAATCCATAATTCCAATAGCTACAGGAATACCATTTAGTTGACCAGTACCTGTTTGAACAGCCTCAGTTAATCCCGTTTTTCTTTGATAAGAATCAATACGATCTTTATAAGGTTCCTCTTCGGAATGAAATTCAATAGGATCCAGAGAAACCATGTCTTCATCCATAGGATTCCAAGTACCCGAATCAATCGAAAGTTCGATTCTATCTGAACTGCCCATTTTCAAATGATATCCACAGTATTCACAAATATTCATTTTTGTTTTAAAAATTTTTTTATAATTTAATCCATAACAATTTTCGCATTCAAGCCACAAATGTTTATATTTTTGACTTTCATCGAGATTATTAGAACTTTCTCCTATAATGGAATCAATATCATTTGTATCATTCGTACTAGTTATTATACTAGTACTAGAATTATCGCTTTCACTACAATTTCTGCCCTTCCCAAAAATGTAACTATAAAAAAAACTCTCATTGTATTTGTCAATATCACCTAAAATGAAACTATCAATACAGATTTGAGAATGAAGATAACTATCAATGCAACTATTAATGCAACTATTAATATTATTGTTCCAACTAAATGGAGTCTCAGACATGTAATAATCATCATCATTCTTAGAAACAGTATTCAAATAGCTAGAAAAAAAACTTTCCAGTTCACTTAGAAAAGAATGATCATTGTTAATCCCCAAAGTTTGATTTTCAACATCTAAATAGATGGAATTTTGATTTTCAATATCTAAATAGATGGAATAACTATTCCTCTTATTATCCCTAACTAAAAAAGTTTTATCAGATAGGAAATCCTGTATGTTACGGGCACCTACTAAATAATCAAAAAAACTATAATGAGAATTCTCACTATCATCCCAACGATGAATTTTTTTATCTATATTGGTTAAAATTTTAGAGTGTTGGCTTAGACTGGTATTTCTAATAGGACCAAGACTATCCATTGATTTACTTAATTTACACCTGTATTCTACCTTCCTATTAAACAACATAGAATTCAACCACGATTTTTTCATCTAGTTTTTCCTCTATTTACACAAAAATATAATGAATGTATAGTCATTGGATGAAGAATAAAATAATAGAAATATTCCATTTTGAATATTCTATCTTTTGAATATTCTATCTCATGTATTTACTATAAAAAAAGTATATAAATCAAATAACTAGGATTAGTAACTGAAAATAATAAAGAGCGAGTGGGTATTAAAAAGAAATGATAATAAAATAAAAAAGAATAAGAAACATTAAAACAAAAAGCACCTCAATAGGGATAATCTATTTCTCTATTTATAAGTCCAATTACTTCATTTAGTGACTATTTTTTTTTCTTTTTCCTATATTCTATCTTTTATCTCTATACATTTTTTCATTTTGTTTTGAAGGAAAATTTCATTGATTTTTCTGACTATAGAAAACTACATTCTATCATTCTATATAAACAACAAGAAATAAGAAAAATTAGGTATGAATAGAACAAGAGAGCGGGGGGATAAAAGAGAAAAGAGTTTTATAAATCTATATACAAGTCATCCACACCCCCCTTTGTTTATTTCATTAATTGAATTTCGTTTGTTGATTCGAGCTAAGTTCCATAAAAACACCAGCCCTTTTTGAAATATCCTGAACAGTTCCTGTAGGTTGAGCGCCTCGTTCAAGGAAATATAGAATAACAGGAATATTTAAATAGGTTTGATTCTTTATTGGATCATAAAAACCCACTTTCCGAAGATCTCTTCCCTCTCTTCGGGATCGAACATCGATTGCAACGATTCGATAAACGGCTCATTGGGATAGAGATAGATAAATAATGCACCCCCCCCCCTAGAAACGTATAAGAAGTTTTATCCTCGTACGGCTCGAGAAAATAAAAAATTAGAATGTATGTAGAAAATTATGATGTCAAATAGATCAATAAAATCATCAAATCAATTAAACTATAACTTAAGTATTTTTCTTTCGTATTTTCTTTTTGAAAAAAAAACTCCTAATATTTATAACTCCATAACTCAAATTGGATAATTCTCAAATAACTAAAAAGAGAACAAAGCCTTTAGTAGCTATTTCATTTATTGAGTGGTCTCTACTCCCCTTTCTTGCCCGTGTTTAGTTTCTTTATAATTTATTTTTTAGAATTTTTTATAATAGAATTGATAAGACAATTTGAAAATGGTATTTACTTGTTCCATGATCTTTTAGCTTTTCTTTGAATCATTGGGTTTAGACATTACTTCGGGAATCTTAAATCTTTTCAAAAATGGCAGCAACATACCATTTTTTCTTTCTATGAAAGAATCCTACAAATAGAAGGTTAATTCCTGCAGCTACACTTTTGATCAAAACCGTTTTACAAATTCCAACCATTTTTTTTGAACCTTGCTCAAATTGGATCCTTTCTATTTTTCTATCAAAAATATACTTACGAAGTTTTTCTAACTTATTAATTTTCACTAACCTTAGATACTTGCCCCTGAGAAATGAAGAAACTCGAGCTCCATCATGTACTATTTACATCATCAACTTACATCATCAACTGCTTTCCCGTCCCCAAAACAATAAGTTCTAGTGGAACAGAACAAACGATGTCGAGTCAAGAGCATGTTCATTTCTTTATACTATAAAAAATGGCGGATGTAAGAATCCACAGCTAATCTAATCATGTCTTTCAAGTCGCACGTTGCTTTTTACCACATCGTTTCAAACGAAGTTTTACCATAACATTCCTTTAGCTTGGATCCAGTATGTAATTGATTCAATTATGGAATCGTGAATAGTCATTGATTCAATCTATACACAATAATCTATCCTTTTTAAGTCGCGGTTTTTCTTCTATATAACGAAAACTTTTTTTAAAGTAAAGACGTAAATGAAAATTAACTCGGTATTTTATCAATCTACTTTCTACTCTCTTTTTAGAATTTGTAAAGTAGAAAAATGGTAATTTAAAAATATTAGAAAAAAAAGAAAAAAAAAATATGAAAAAATTATAAAATTAGAATAGATATAGATAAAATTAGAATAGATATAGATAATGAAATGATTACATTTCCATTAAAACAATGATTATACAAAAAAGAAAGTAAGAAAAACTCGACTTGTTTTTGAATCCACATATTCGAAAGCAAGTCGATTTAGATTAGAGACGAATAATTCAAAAAGGGGGATAATTTTAATTCTGATATACAATCTGTATTCCAATATGATATACATCATGAATGGTCTGGGACGGAAGGATTCGAACCTCCGAATAGCGGGACCAAAACCCGTTGCCTTACCACTTGGCCACGCCCCATTTTCCCACTGGGCCACGCCCCATTTTCTATTTTATACTAAAAAACACTATTATTGATATTGGTTGTTCGTTAATTCCAGTTCATAAATTTCTATAGAAAAATTTGTTGCTAGTATTTTTATCTGCGTATCTACATAATCTATCTATATATAGATAGGATAAGACTAAATTTATTGATCATTACGTACAATTCTATTAAGATATTGTTATAGAAGTGTGATTTCTTCTATTTTTTTATTTCAGAATAAAAAAATAAAAAGATTTTGAACTGGATAAGTTCAAATCAAAGAAGGATTTTGGATGGTTTTATCTTATTTGATTCATTTTTTTTAGTTTTATTCATAAATTTATATTAATTTATTTTCATTTTTATTGTATTTTATATATATATAAAATACAATAAAAATGAAAATTCTAATTCAAAAAAAAAAACAAAAATAATTTTTATTTTCTTAAAGAACAAAATGTTTGTTATGCTTAATATCTTTAATTTGGTCTGTATTTGTATTCACTCTGTCCTTTATTCAAGTAGTTTTTTCTCGGCGAAATTGCCCGAAGCCTACGCTTTCTTGAATCCAATTGTGGATATTATGCCAGTAATACCCTTACTCTTTTTTCTTTTAGCTTTTGTTTGGCAAGCTGCTGTAAGTTTTCGATGAGATCTGTAATTTGAGTAATGTCTTAAAAAAAATTCAGAATTTATCAGAAAACTAAAATTCGAACATTTTAACAATTTAAAAGATCAAATAAGTCTTACAGTGTGAATTATCGATTCCAATATTGAAATTTTTGGATATATACGAAAAAATACGGACCATCTCATCATCTACGTTTTGCCAATTGAGAAATCCTAATCCTATTATTCGATTTGAACCCATCACCAATATAATACCTAGATTATAGATATGAAAGAAGATTTTTGGTAAAAGTAATTATTGATAATTTGTAATAAAAGACTCGACTCTTACTACAAATCCATTTTCTAAACTTATCTTATATATCTCCTCACAAAAACTTCATTTTTTAGAAACTTAGTATTAAAAGAAACAAAATGTGTTGTAATATAAGAGAATCTATTCTCTTTCTTTGTCGTTTTTTAATTATCTTGGAGATTTTATAATGCTTACTCTAAAACTATTTGTTTACACGGTAGTGATATTCTTCGTTTCTCTTTTCATCTTCGGATTCCTATCTAACGATCCAGGACGTAATCCAGGGCGTGAAGAATAAGAAAAAGGTGGATTCTGTGTTTTTCTTGCTTGTGCTGGATTTTGAAATATTTTTAGGATTTTCTCTATTTTAACATCTTTAACTAGTAAATAAAAAAAATCAAACAAACAAGGAAAACAAAAGAAGTTCAACAAAAAATATCAAATTATCAACGGAAACGGAAAGAGAGGGATTCGAACCCTCGGTACAAAAATTTGTACAACGGATTAGCAATCCGACGCTTTAGTCCACTCAGCCATCTCTCCCCAATTGAAAAATTGAATTACTTTGTTTATGTTATATCACATAAACAAGAAGAGCAAAAAATGGAGCTTGAAAAAAAAAAAAAAAGACTTCTTTTTATCTTATTTTTTATCTTATCTCTTTTTTTTCGATTTGATTTCGATTCATTATTATATTCTATATTCTTCTATTTTTTAGTTTCCTTTTTTATTTTTCTACAGCCAAAGAGCCCGGCCAGTACCTAGTCGGGCTCTTTTTATTCCCATGAATATTGAATATGATTTATTTGAATTGAATGTACTTTATTCGATTCGAAAAAAATACTTGTAATTAAAACACGATCAAACATAAATAAGAGATACAGATTGATTCCTATGATATGAAATCAAAAAAAATCAGATAATATCAAAATGTCCTTTTTTATGGCTCCTTCTCTTTTTTCTGGTAACGTAAATTTTATTTTTATATTAAATTATATATATGATATGTTAAAAAAATATGTTAATTAAAAAAAATACCTTCAGCAAAAACAAAATCCAAAAATGTAATTCACCTTATTAGAATATTGAATATTATGCCCCTCTATTTCTTTTTTTATTTTGTCTGATTGCTTTGTTCGGCAAAAGATACAATAATTGTATTGTAGCGGGTATAGTTTAGTGGTAAAAGTGCGATTCGTTCCATGGACCCTTAAATAGTTAAGGGATCCCCCGTTTGATTCATATCCCGATCAAAAACTTTATTTTTTACTTAAAGGGAATCCTTTATACCCTCAATGAATGATTTGCGGTATAATATACATTATCGTAATTTGTATACAAGAAGAATCAATTCTAAATTGACAACTTGAGTTCTAAAATTATGAAACATAAGTTTTTGGAATTGGATTTATAATCCGAATTTTTTTGAGTATGACAAAAGGATCTATGGAGAGATATATAGAAAGTTTATTTCTAATCGTAACTAAATCTTCCATTTTTTTGTATAGTAGAGATTGAAGCAAAATAGCTATTAAACGATTTTTTTAGTTTACTAGAAACATCTACATTTTTTTAGCTCGACAGAAATTTTCTGCTTTTCCTAAAGATTCTATTAAATAGAAATAGAGAACGAAGTAACTAGAAAAAAACATAGATTATTATAATACTGCTCTTCTAGAGGGATCATCTAAAAAGCAAGATGTTTTAAACTTATTCATACAAAACAAAAAGGCTGACATAGATGT